CATTCTTTGCTTGAAAGAAAAGAAAGGATTGTCTCAAAAAAGAGAGAGAGTTTCAATCTTTTTTTAAGATATTCCCTTATGTCTATGTCGAGTTTTTTTATAAAATTTTGGAAACCTGAATCGAATCAAATAAAAAAAATTGAGTAATTTAATAATTACTAAATTAAATAAATAATTCATTAAATATTCAATACAATGGAAACTTCTTATTATTGTTGTTGCTCTTCTTAGTTGCTTTAATACCAAGCATTTTTGTTTTAAAATCAGATAACTTTTTTCTATCTATGATTCGTGGGAACAAAAAAGGGCCCGGATAGGTACTGACCTAGCCAGGCCGTGGGAATAAAAAGGCCCTTTTGAACAAACTCAAAGAAATATTATTTTTGTCTATATTTCTATTGGAAATATATTTTTCGAGCCCTTACTTTATCTAATTGGAGTTGCTGATAAAAGTTGTATATATCTATATAATAAAAAGAGATAAAAAAATAATAAAGAAAGATAAAGAAAGACTTTTTCAATCTTTACTTTATGTATGGGAGAGATGGCTGAGTGGACTAAAGCGGCGGATTGCTAATCCGTTGTACGAGTTGTTCGTACCGAGGGTTCGAATCCCTCTCTTTCCGTTGATGAATTGTTATTTCTCGTTCGAATTTCTCGAACCCTTTTTATTTTTTCATAGTTAAATAAAGGTGTGGAAAAGAGAAAATCCGAAGAAAATTTTTAAATAAGGCATAAGGCAAATGGCTTTATTTTGTATTCTTCATTCTTCACGCCCGGGATTACGTCCCGGATCATTAGATAGGAATCCGAAGATGAAGAGAGAAACAAAGAATATTACTACTGTGTAAACAAAGAGTTTGAGAGTAAGCATTACACAATCTCCAAGATCATTTTTGGGGAAAAAGAGAATAGATTCTCCATTTTTATATCACATATCCTATTTTGACTCCTATTTTGACACCAAGATATGAGAAGTAGTTTCTAGAAACGGAAAAGAATAAAAAAAAAGAATTCGTAATTAAGAGTTTTTCATTGCCAAATAAGAGTTTTTCATTGCCAAAATTGTCTTTCATACCCGGAATATTTAATTCTGGGGACCCCTAATAGTGCCTTTCACTAGAAAAGGGAAAGGGTTAGAATGAACTGATACAGATTTAGCGCGACTATCCAATACTTTGACTTTCAATGTTTTAATTTCTTTTTTAGAATTTTATTGTTAATTGAGGGTTCAGAATCTAAGATTTTTCTAATCTTATCAATTGTTAGAAGTTTTTTTTTTCTCGAAGAAATCATGAATTTTTCTAGGGCAGTATTAAATATTTCATCGAAAACTTACAGCAGCTTGCCAAACAAAGGCTAAAAGAAAAAAGAGCAGAGGTATGACTGGCATAACATCTACGATTGGATTCAAAAAAGCATAGGCTTCGGGCAATTTAGCGAAGAAAAAATGACTCGAATAAAGGGCAGAATTAAGACAGATACAGACCAAACTAAAGATATTAAGCATAAGCATAACAAACATTTTGTTCTTGGAGATAATTGAATTTTGATTGAGTTATTGATATGGTATTGATATAAGGGAAAAAGAATAAAGTAGGGTAGACCAAAAAATCCTTCTTTTTCTTTTAACTCACCCAATCAAGAATACTTCAAGTCTCAAAAGAGAATCGAAGAAATCATACTTTCATAAATATCTTAATTGAATTATATGTAATGATCAATAAATTCAGTTTAATTCTATGTCTACACGTGTCAAAATCCCATCAACAATCTATTCTAATCTATTCCATAGATATTTGGACTGTAATTGACGAACAACTAATAACAATATTAGTGTTTATTAGTGTCGACTATAAATATAAATCTAAATGGGGCGTGGCCAAGTGGTAAGGCAACGGGTTTTGGTCCCGCTATTCGGAGGTTCGAATCCTTCCGTCCCAGAGCATACCAATTATATCAGAATAAAGAGGGATTTTTTTTAAACCCCCTGTTTAAGATTCTAATATTGGGTAGAATGCGATTCTATTATTCTTTCTTATTTTTAATCATTCTTTTCTGAAGAATATCTTTTTTACAAGCTCAATCAAGTGCAAATGGCATGTCGACGTACTTGATTCTAGTTGTGAGTCAGGGAACATAGATCATGATTACAAAAGTTTGAATTCGAATTCAAAAAAAGTCGGATGGACCTTTCATTCTATGCCCCCCCTCTGCATTTCATATTGAAGGTTAGTTACTTATAAAAACCTTACGTTTCAGATCCGTTTGAATTCGCAATGATGTAGTCTAGGTCTAGATCGAAATCCGAAAGAAAAGCCTATATATATATATATATTCTCTATCTATTATCCCCTATCCCTTAATGAGAATGAGGTAGCCTTATCCTAATTATTAATTCTCTGTGGATAAAATAAACAAGAGGGTTTCTTGGTACTAATGGAATTCAATTAAGTCCCTTAAGGCTAGGTTAGGAGAAACTCAAAATAGGAACAAAGAGACCCGTTCAGCTTTATACCTCGACAAGATAATCTAGCATTCCGTAAAAAAAGGATCTTTTTTTTTTTTCTGATTCATCATCCCATATTATTCGTGAAATAGATCAGGAGTGGAAGGTATCAATTTCAATATCCGTGTCTGTACAAATTTCATTAACAAACAATCAAGTTACATATGTATGTAACAGATCCATTTTCTTTGGACCTCAGTTTTAGGTATTTTGTCTTTGGCTCTAATGAATTGTTGTAAATCTATAATTGAGACGGGGCAATTCATACATTCTATTTACTTTTTAATTTATGGAAAGATTCTTATGGAAAAATTACAAAAAGATTAATGAACCTCAAGTCAAACAAAATATAACAAAATACCTAAAAACTAAAAAAACGGGAAGGCAATTTTTAGATGTATGTATTTGTTATCCTTCTATTTCATCGACAATGAGGTTTCTGTTTTTGTGAAAAAGATTTATGATCTTTTAAATTTATTAAATTTAACTATTTAACATAGAATATCCATAATTACTTACCGAAACAGTTGTTCAGTCTAAGATAAAGAAATCCCCCATTTTTCGGTTCTTATTTTATCAATCATATGAAAGAATAACGATCTAAATCTTCTTCACGAAAAAAAGCAAGAGAAATAAAACTAGGTATTTGCTTTAAATCATTGTTGGTTTAGTTCAAAACGAAACATAGATTATCTTCCTTATAAGGATCAAATGCAACTGCGGTTTTTTGGTTGGCTTGTAAAACCTTATTTTACGCAAATGCTCATGTAATGATGTTGAAGTAGTCAATTTTTTCAATTAAATATCTGTAATGATTTATTATTAGATTGGTCTTTCGTACTTGAAGAAGTATTAATTGGTGAATCGATCCTATCGGCTCACTTGAAGATGCGGATTCAAAAATAAATGAGTTATTTTTGATTTCTATCCTTTAATTTGAAATTATACAAATAAAAAAATGTAAATGTCTATTATATTCGATAATGTATTCTATTATAAGTATTAAAAATATATTTATATGTATTAAAAATATATTTATATTATTTATATTAGATATTAGAGTAATATTTTTTTTTTTTATAATATCTAGTATTTTATCATATCTATAATCATAATAAAATTATATTATACATATTAGAATATCTAATTTTATAGATATAAACGGTATCAAAATCTAAATCATATTATATATAAATATATAATCTATCTAGATTAGAGTTAGAGATATAAGAAAAAAATCTAATAAAAAAATGTTCCATTCATACAAAAAAATACAGGGTTAAGTTGAATTCTTAATTAGACATCTTCAGAAAAATACCTACACACCCATAAAAAAAGAAAAAAATATAGATTACTATGTATCGACTAAAACAATGACTATTCACGGTTCCATAATTGAATCAATTACATATTGGCTCCAAACTAGAGGAATGTTATGGTAAAACTTCGTTTGAAACGATGTGGTAGAAAGCAACGTGCGACTTGAAGGACATGATCAGCTGTGGATTTTTACACCCACCATTTTTTAGAATAAAATTATATTATATAGTTATATGGGAATGAAGGTGCTCTTGGCTCGACATCATTTGTTCTACTCCACTAGAACCCTCTTTTCTTTTTTGTTGGGTTGTTATTAAATTGTACATGATGGAGCTCGAGTAGAAAGTATTGATTCATTTCTCAGGGGCAAAGATCTAGGGTTAGTGCCAATCACGAAGTTGGAAATACTTTGTAAGTATATCTTCGATATAGAAATTAAATTGAAAGGGTAGAATTCAAGCAAGTTTAAAATTCAAAAAGAAAATTTGTTGGAATTTGTAGAACACTTTTGATCGAAAGTGTATCGCGCGGGAATCAATTGTTCGTATGATTCTTTGATAAAAAGAAATCACAAAAAGGTATGTTGCTGCCATTTTGAAAGGATTAAGGATCATCGAAGTAATGTCTAAACCCAATGATTTAAAACAAAAATTAAGGATCCCGGAACAAGGAAACACCCTTTTCAATTGTCTCAAAAACTAAGATTAGTATTAGAATGACGAATATAATAGATTTGAAACAAGACAAAAAAAAGAACGGGGGTTCGAGACCACTCAATAAATGAAATGCCTAAGGCCTAAGGGTTGTCCTTTGAGCTATTTGAGCGTTATCCAACTTGAGTTATGAGTACGAATGATTTTTTTGAGGGGGGGGGGGGAGAAGAACAAAAAAGGACTTAGTTTAATGAATTTGATGATTTTATAGATCTATTTGCTATTAGAATTCTATACATCAACATAACTTTGAATCATTTTTTCTTGAGCCGTACGAGGAGAAAACTTCTTATACGTTTCTGGGGGGGGGGTATTGTTCACCTACATCTATCCCAATGAGCTGTCTATCGAATCGTTGCAATTGATGCTCGATCCCGAAGAGAAGGAAGAGATCTTCGGAAAGTGGGTTTTTACGATCCGATAAAGAATCAAACTTATTCAAATGTTCCTGCCATTCTATATTTCCTTGAAAAAGGGGCCCAACCTACAGGAACTGTTCATGATATTTCAAAGAAAGCTGAGGTTTTTGCGGAACTTCGTCTTAATCAAACAAAATTAAACTTCAATCAATGCAATGAAATACAAAAAACGAAGGGGGGGATAAGTCGTATATAGCTTTGTATAACTTTCTCCACTACCACCCCTTTCTCTTGTTCTATTCATACCTATTTATTATTGCTCCCGCGGAATCCCATTTGATATAAAACAGATAGAAAAAAGATCAAGTGAATAGATGAAGGAATTCTATCTAGAAATATGAAATTATGAAATTACCTTCAATCAGGCGCAGGCGTTTTTTCTTAGAACTCTACTAAACTAACGGCATCAAAATTGCTTATTATACATTCTCTTTATATTGATTGAATATAGCCGAGATTTTTTCCTACTTTTTCCTTATTTATTTCTATTTCTCCTTTTTTGTATCTATGTAGATTATCTATATAGTGCCAATCCAACACGAGTCCTTATTTTTTTTTTGAATTGAAATTCAGATTTATTAAATTTGAATTTTGTTTCTTTTCTATATTGTAGTCTTTTCTGACCATTGATTCATATTGACAACTGTGTAGAAATCAAATAGAATTTGATCGCAGAACAATAGATCTTTTTTTTTCTCATAGGTTTGGTTTTTACTTTACATCATTCAAACGGCGGTTTCGTTGTATTCGTTGCGCTATAAGCGGCTTTTTATTCTGGTTGTATCTTAATTATTTGAATTGAATTTTCTCTTATTCGGGTTGCTAACTCAACGGTAGAGTACTCGGCTTTTAAGTGCGGCTAGAATCTTTTACACATTTGGATGAAGGAACGGATTCGTCCATACCATTGGTATAGTTTGTAAGACCGCGACTGATCCTGAAGGGGAATGAATGGAAAAAGCAGCATGTCGTATCAATGGAGAATTCTGAGAATATATCATTCTTACCAGATTAGCACAAAACCTTGTTTGAATTGTTAGAGCGGAACAAAATGAATTCAAAGTTGGGTTGAGTGAATAAATGGATAGAGCCTTATTGGCTCCAATTAAACATGGCTCCCATTAAATTATAGGGAAAAAGGAACGAGCTTCTGTTCTTAATGTGAATGATTACCCGATCTAATTAGATGTTAAAAAAATATTAGTGCCTGATGCGGGAAAGGCTTCTGCCATGAGTCATTATATATTTTGAGTCCTAACTATTAGCTCTAGCTATTCTCCATTATGGAGTGGAGATGAATGTGTAGAAGAAGCAGTATATTGATATGATAAAGATAATTTTTTCCGAAATCAAAAGAGCGATTGGATTGAAAAAATAAAAGATTTCTAAGCCTCTTGTTAGCCTATAACGAATATAAAAAAATTAGATGGAAAAAGAGAGGAAAGAGGGTCCGTTGATGAGTCTACCTGTTTCCGAGGTATCTATTCTTTTTTTAGTGTAATTAGAATACCTTGTTTTGACTGTATCGCACTATGTATCATTTGATAACCCAAGAAATACCCTACCTTTATTCAAATTGAATCTCAAATGGAAGGAGTTCAAAGGTATTTAGAACTAGATAGATCTCGTCAAGACGACTTCCTATATCCACTTATCTTTCAGGAGTATATTTATGCACTTTCTCATGATCATGGTTTAAACAGATCGATTTTGTTGGAAAATGCGGGTTATGACAATAAATCCAGTTTACTAATTGTGAAACGTTTAATTACGCGAATGTATCAACAGAATCATTTGATTTTTTCTCATTCTAATCAAAATCCATTTTTTGGACATAATAAGAATTTTTATTCTCAAATGATATTAGAGGGGTTTGGAGTCGTTGTGGAAATTCCATTTTCCCCACGATTAGTCTCTTCTCTAGAAGGTCAAAAAATATCAAAATCTCATAATTTACGATCAATTCATTCAATATTTCCTTTTTTAGAGGACAAATTCCCAAATTTAAAGTATGTGTCAGATATACTAATACCCCACCCCATCCATCTGGAAATCTTGGTTCAAGCCCTTCGTTACTGGGTGAAAGATCCCGCTTCTTTGCATTTATTACGATTCTTTCTACACGAGTATCATAATTGGAATAGTATGATTACTCCAAAGAAATCAATTTCTATTTTTTCAAAAAGGAATCAAAGATTTTATTTATTCCTATATAATTTTCATGTACGTGAATACGACTCTATCTTCATTTTTCTCCGCAATCAATCTTATCATTTACGATCAACATCTTATGGAGCCTTTCTTGGGCGAATATTTTTCTATGGAAAAATAGAGCATTTTGTAGAAGTCTTTGCTAATGATTTTCAGACAATCTTATGGTTGTTCAAGAACCCTTTCATGCATTATGTTAGGTATCAAGGAAAATCCCTTCTGGCTTCAAAAGGGGCGCCTCTTCTGATGACTAAATGGAAATATTTTCTTGTCAATTTCTGGCAATGTCATTTTTACGTGTGGGCTCAACCAGTCAGGATCCATCTGA